TAAACGAAATTTCATTTTTGCAGCACTATAAGACTAGCACACAAACGAAACTTGCTAGAATGCGCCAGTCCGGTCTTTCCTGGTTTCGGGGTTTGACAGAAAAAAATAGGCTTGTCTGGGTCGTAGGGGGTAGGGGGGTTTACGCGCGAAAACACCAAATTTTTTGAAGGGAAGGGAGGGCATAATAGTAGGGGAATAAGGAGTAAAGAACGGTAGTTTATGCTCCTGAGATCACTTATGCAAGTCTTGTAAGAATGTGGATGAAGTATTGAACATCTAGAAATCGCAAGCAAGGAAAATGTTCAACCTTATGGAACTAACATTAGGAAGGACCCCGTCAAATGCCAAGTGAAAGTAAGCCGAAAAAAAAATACCAAATGCCCCTTAGAGTGAACGCTTGGCATGGTGGGTAAAGTAGGATCGATTTGCATGCATTAACTTATGCGCGAACGCGCAATTGATGGGGAATTCGAGGGACGTGGGAACCTGAAGTAGGAACCAGAGGCCAGAAATAGTTCATTCTGTGCGACCCCCACAATTATTGCACCTGACCATCAAGCATGATAAACATTAGGATGCAATTGATGGTGGGACTTTACTACATTAATTAAGTGGGTGATCGAGTAATGTTGGGGAACGCATAGAAAATGGTTTAGCGGAGATATGGGGGATATGCTGCACTCAGCTGTCTTGAAATTATTTCTAGGTCTTCTATTTGCGGTTTATGTCTACTCTAGTTTAATTGTTACTTGATTGGGTTTAGATAGTATTATTTGGTTCTTAACTGAATATACTTAGATTCAGGATAGTATACACACAGGTATATACTTTTACATAAGTTATGTAAAATCATACATAGTATGTATTAACACCATAATATATGTAATATTATGCATATGTGGGTTAAAATCATAATATATGTAATATAATACATATATGTCCATGAATGCACTGCAGTCATGGACATATGCTTACTGTGCTATTTACGCACTAGTAACATATAGGGGCTGTGTCGCCAGAGGGTAGTTTAACTTTAGAATGCTAGCTTTGGGAGCTAGTGGTGGGAGTTCGAGCCTCTTCCCTTTGGGCCTCAGGGAGGATTTTAACCTCCGTTTCCGGATTACAAGACCGGCGCTTTAAAACACTAAGCTACTAGGGCAGTTTCAGTTCAGAGCTTTATTTTCTAGTCATCCCGCTAGCGGCGCTAGAACCAGGAAAAGAGCAAAATAGAGCAGTGATGCTACTTGGCCAATAATGACGAACGGGTGTTCAACGGGTATACCCCCGATTCACGTAAGAATAATCATGTCCGCAACCAGAGTTCAAAATAGGAATTGCGTGATAGGTCGGAATGTGATCCCTCGTTGCTTAGACGTGTGCAGGATTGGTACAACCATGAGTACTAAAATAGAAAAAAAGAGAGCAAGCACTCCTCCAAGTTTATTTGGAATAGACCGTAGAATGGCGTAAGCGAAGAGGAAATATCACTCAGGCTTGATATGGGGTGGAGTTACTAGGGGGTTGGCAGGGGTAAAATTGTCTGGGTCTCCTAAAAGGTTGGGTGAGAACAGTGCCAAGGATGTTAGTGCTAACAACATAACCGCAAAGCCTAAGAGGTCTTTGTACGAGAAGTAGGGGTGGAATGCGATTTTGTCTGCGTCAGAGTTGAGCCCCGCTGGGTTATTAGATCCTGTTTCGTGCAAGAATAAAAGGTGAAGGATAGTTACACCGGCAATTACGAAAGGAAATAAGAAGTGGAAGGCGAAGAATCGGGTAAGTGTTGCGTTATCTACTGAAAAGCCACCTCAAATTCACTGAACTAGTTCGTTTCCTACATAAGGGAATGCGGATAGAAGGTTGGTAATGACTGTTGCTCCTCAAAAGGACATTTGTCCTCATGGAAGGACATAACCGACGAAGGCGGTCATCATGACTAGGAGAAGAAGCACTACCCCGATGTTTCAAGTTTCTATATAAAGGTAGGATCCATAGTACAGTCCTCGGGCGATGTGTGCGTAAATACAGATGAAGAAAAATGATGCTCCGTTTGCATGTATATTTCGGATTAGTCACCCGTAATTTACGTCTCGACAAATGTGGGCCACTGACGAGAAAGCGGTAGCGATGTCTGAAGTATAGTGCATGGCTAAGAATAGCCCTGTGAGGATTTGTGTGGCCAAGCATAATCCTAAAAGGGATCCAAAATTTCATCATACTGAAATGTTAGATGGTGCTGGGAGGTCTACTACTGCATCGTTGGCGATTTTAAGTAGGGGGTGGGTTTTTCGTAGGCTTGCCATTAGAGGTTTCTATAGTTGAATAACAACGGTGGTTTTTCAAGTCATTAGTCTTGGTTAAAGTCCGAGTGGAAATTATGTCTTACTTATTTTGCGGATGACTGTTTCTGTTAATTTTAGGGTTGGTAGGGGTAGCGTCCAATCCGGCGCCTTATTTTGCGGCCTTAGGGCTGGTTGTAGTAGCCGGAGCAGGGTGTGCTATTTTGGCTGGATGTGGGGCTTCTTTTTTGGCACTAGTGTTGTTCTTGATTTACCTGGGGGGAATGTTGGTCGTGTTTGCTTATTCGGCAGCTCTGGCTGCCGAACCTCACCCCGAGGGTTGGTGAGAAGCTTCTGTGTTGGAGTATGTAGTGTGTTATCTAGTGGGGGTAGCTGTGGCTGCAGGTTACTTTAGTGGTGACTGGTATAACTATTTACTACCGGCGGTAAATACCTTTAAGGAATTCTTTGTGTTATCTGAGGACACTGGCGGCGTGGGGGTAATGTACTCAATGGGAGGGGGCTTGCTGGTAATTTGCGCCGCAGTGTTGCTGTTAAGTCTATTTGTTGTTCTTGAAATTGTCCGAGGGGTAAGTCGGGGGACTTTGCGGGCCGTTTAAACAAGCACTATCAGTGTCGCTAGCGCTAGGGTGATGAGGAAGGTGGTAAGGTAGGTTTTGATTATACCTTGTTGTATGTCGCTAGTAATAGAAGACATTTTCAGCTGCAGGGATGATAAGCCTTTAGGGCCAGATGCCTCTAGTCAGGTCTGATCCGCCATTTGGTTGGCCATGGTTTGTCCTATAATAAGAGTGATTTTGGGCACTAATCGGTGGACCGTAGCAGGGAAGTAGCCCAGTGCATTTGAGAAATTATGTACTTTAATGATAGGAGTAATTTTTAGCTGCTTAGAGGTTAGGTTTGCTAGCTCCAGTGCGGTGAGGAGTCCTATAATTGTAACTAGGAGGGCGGCTAGCTTAAGTAGAGGGGGCATAGTCATAATAGGGGTATTGGAAGGAAGAATATTTGACGTAAGAATTAGGCCTGCAACGATGCTTCCTCAGGCTAGTCGCTTGATGGGATTAATCACTTGAGGGTCATTTTCATTAATTGGTGAAAGGGGAAGGAATCGGGGGGTTCCCATGGAAACAAAGAAAATTACTCGAAGGCTATAGGCAGCTGTGAAAGAAGTTGCTACTAGGGTAAGGACCAGGGCTCAGGCGTTTAGGTGCGAGGTGTTTAGGGCTTCAATGATTGCGTCTTTGGAGAAGAATCCAGCCAAGAATGGAGTTCCTGTAAGGGCTAGGCTCCCAATGGTCGTGCAAGTGGAAGTGAAGGGTGCAAGATGATGAAGTCCCCCTATTTTCCGGATATCTTGCTCATCGTTGAGGCTGTGGATAATAGACCCCGAGCAGAGGAAAAGCATTGCTTTGAAGAACGCATGGGTGCAAATGTGAAGGAAAGCAAGCTGTGGTTGGTTAAGGCCAATTGTGACCATTATTAGTCCCAGTTGGCTAGAGGTTGAGAAAGCTACAATCTTTTTGATGTCATTTTGGGTTAGGGCACATGTGGCGGTGAATAGTGTTGTTAGGGCACCGAGGCAAAGGCAGATGGTCATAATGGTGTCGTTAGAGGCTATGAATGGGTGTAGGCGGATCAGTAAGAAGATGCCTGCAACGACCATAGTACTTGAATGCAGTAGGGCAGAGACTGGGGTAGGACCCTCCATTGCAGAGGGGAGTCAGGGATGAAGCCCAAACTGTGCGGATTTCCCCGTCGCAGCAATCACTAATCCTAGTGCAGGTAAGGTGGTGTCAAAGTTGTTAGAGAGGGAAAAAATTTGTTGAATTTCCCATGAGTTAAGTTTGGTGGCAAATCAGGCCATGGTTAAGATAAATCCAATGTCCCCTACCCGGTTGTAAATTACAGCTTGAAGGGCGGCGGTGTTGGCATCAGCCCGTCCGTATCATCAGCCGATGAGCAGGAACGACATGATTCCTACTCCTTCTCAGCCAATAAAAAGTTGAAACATGTTGTTAGCTGTCACTAGAACAACCATTGCGATAAGGAATGTCAACAAATACTTAAAGAAGCGGTTTATGTTCGGGTCCTCATGTATATATCAGGCAGCGAACTCTAAGATTGATCATGTGACAAAGAGGGCAATTGGTGTAAAGATAATAGAGTAGAAGTCGAGTTTAAGGCTTACGTTAATGTTAAATGTTGATGTGTTTATTCAGTGTCAGCTTGTTACTACTCCTTCTAATCCTTGATCAAGAAAAATAAACAAGGGTAATAAACTTACAACGAACGCAGAGCTGACTGCTGTCTTCACATGGGTAGTTGCCCATTGGCCTTTCACAGGGGAAGGGTTAATCGTGGTTAAAAGGGGATATGCCAGCATGACGAAGATGAGGATAAATGATGTGGTTATTACAAGGGTGGTTTGCATAGCTCCTGCTTGGATTTGCACCAAGAGTTTTTGGTTCCTAAGACCAGCGGATGACTATTATCCTTCATGAGCCGAGTGAGCTACAGATTTTAACTGTAGGGAAAGAGATTAGCAGTCTCTTGTGCCTCAGGCCTCTCTCCGGCGGGTGAGGGGGGTTTAACCCCTTTCTATGGAATCACAATCCAACATTTTTAGTAAACTACACCTGCAATAGAATCATCCTCACATGAGTTCTGGCTTAACCATAAGGAGGAAGATGGGAATAAGATGAAGAGAGATTAGTAGATGTTCCCGTGTGTGATATGGGGGAAGTGCCGTAATGTGAGAAGGCGTTTGACCTCGTTGCGTCATTAAGAACATGTACAGTGAGTAACCCGCAGTGATTAGTGTCCCCAGCCCTGTTAGAACGATCGATCACGGGGATCAGTTGAACATTGTAGTAATGATCATTATTTCCCCTATTAAGTTCGGGAGAGGGGGAAGGGCTAGGTTAGCTAAATTGGCGACGAATCACCATGTTGCTGTTAGGGGAAACAAGGTTTGTATCCCTCGTGCGAGGGCTATTGTACGACTATGTGTACGTTCGTAGCTGGTGTTTGCCAGGCAGAAAAGTGCTGAAGAGGTCAGCCCGTGTGCAATTATTAAGATGATTGCACCGGTTAGGCCTCAAGGGGTTTGGGTTAGAATACCACCCGCTACAAGACCCATGTGACTAACGGAGGAGTAGGCGATGAGGGACTTCAGGTCTGTTTGGCGTAAGCAGATTGTGCCTGTTATTACAATTCCCCAGAGCGCAAGGACGATGAAGGGGTAAGCTAGTTCCTTTGTTAATGGGTCGAGGATTGGCGTGATTCGAATCATGCCGTACCCGCCCAGCTTCAAAAGAACTGCAGCAAGTACTATTGACCCCGCGATGGGTGCTTCTACGTGGGCTTTGGGCAGTCAGAGGTGTACTCCATAAAGTGGTATCTTAACCAGGAAGGCAAGTAGACAGGCGGCTCATCACAGTTTGTCGGCCTGGTGAGTGAGAGAGGGGAGTTGGTTGAAGTTTAATGTAATTATTGATAGGCTTCCTGTTGAGGCTTGTAGGGCAAGAAGTGCAACTAGAAGGGGGAGGGACCCCGCCAGTGTATAAAATAGGAAGTATGTGCCCGCGTTGAGTCGTTCTGCTTGATTCCCTCAGCGGGTGATAATAATTAAGGTGGGCACCAGTGTGGCCTCAAACATGATATAAAACATGATTACTTCGGTAGCTCCGAAGGCCAAGATTAAGAAGGCTTGAAGGGAGGTCAAAAGGGTAATATATATCCGCTGACGAGAGATGGGTTCCGCTTGGGTGTGGTTTTGACTGGCTAAGATTATTAGTGGGAGCAGTCAGCATGTAAGCACTAGCAGGGGTGAAGACAGAGGGTCGATGGCCATATAAGAATTGGAGGCAGATCACCCTGTCTCAGATGGCCAGTTTAGTCAGCTGAAGCTGAGTAGGGCAATGACTAGACTGTGGGCTGTGGTCGCAGTTCATAGCCACTTTTGTGGCGTTAGCCAGATGGTGGGAAACAGCATGAGAGTTGGAATAAGCACTTTTAGCATTGTAGGAGGTTAAGGTTTTGTAGGCGGTCTGTGCCGTGGGTACGAGCCGTTGCTACTAGAAGGGCCAACCCTGCACTTGCTTCACATGCTGAGAAAGCAAGGAGCATTATGGGTGCCGGAGTAAAATTTGTTGCCCCTATTTGCAAGGACCAGAGTGACAAGGCGATAAATAATGACAGTATCATGCCTTCTAGGCATAAAAGTGCAGAAAGAAGATGGGTTCGATGGAACGCTACTCCCGAGAGGCCTAAAATAAATGCTGTAGTAAAGCTGAAGTGTGTTGGGGTCATAAGAGGGTTATGGATTTTCACCATAATTGTCTAAGCCGAAATTAGAAGTCTTTTATTGGACTAACTCTCTATTCGGCTCACTCAAGCCCTCCTTGAAGTCATTCATATACGAGGCCAAGGGTTAGAAGTCCAAGTACAGCTACTACTCAGATTAAGGTGGTTTTAGGCTCCAAGAGTTGATTACCTCATGGAAGAGGAAGCAGGAGAGCAATTTCTAGATCAAAGAGAAGAAACAAGATTGCGACTAGAAAAAATCGCATAGAAAATGGAAGACGGGCCGACCCAAGGGGGTCAAAGCCGCACTCGTAAGGTGATAATTTCTCGGCATCTGGGCTTATCTGGGGGAGTCAGAAGGACACAGTTATTAGTACGAGTGATAGGGCAGTTGCGATTACTATAATTGTTGTGATTAGGTTCATTATCTTTCCTTAGATTTAAACTAAGATTAAATGGTTGGAAGCCATTCGTATTGTCTTTATACTAGAAAGATTATGATCCTCATCAGTAGATAGAGACATATAAGAATAATCACACTACGTCTACGAAGTGTCAGTATCAGGCAGCGGCCTCAAAGCCGAAGTGGTGGTTAGAGGTAAAATGGTAAAGTACTTGACGTAACAGACATACGGCCAGGAATGTTGAGCCAATAATGACGTGTAGTCCGTGGAAGCCCGTTGCTACAAAGAATGTGGATCCGTAAACCCCGTCTGCGATAGTAAAGGGGGCTTCGTAGTATTCTATTCCTTGTAAGAATGTAAAGTAGAACCCTAACAGAATAGTTAGTGTAAGGGATTGGATCGCTTGCTTTCGTTCTCCCTCTATTAGGCTGTGGTGGGCCCATGTTACGGTTACACCGGATGCAAGAAGGACTGCTGTGTTTAGCAGGGGCACTTCGAATGGGTCAAGGGTTGTAATCCCTGTAGGGGGTCAGCATCCTCCTAGTTCGGGGGTGGGGGCTAGGCTAGAGTGGTAGAACGCTCAGAAGAATCCTGCAAAGAAGAAAACTTCAGATGTAATAAAGAGGATCATCCCATACCGAAGGCCTTTCTGAACAGGGGGAGTGTGGTGGCCTTGGAAGGTGCCTTCCCGGACGATATCCCGTCATCACTGGTACATGGTGAGAATCGTTAGAATAAATCCTAATGTTGCTAGTGTAGTTGAGTGGAAGTGAAATCAGATCGCAGTGCCGGATGTGAGCAGAAGGGCTCCGACTGCGCCGGTTAAAGGTCAAGGGCTGGGGTCAACTATGTGATATGCATGTGCTTGGTGGGCCATTAGACGTTCTCTTGTAAATAGAGGCTTAGTAGAAGTACAAATACGTATGCTTGAATCATTGCAACGGCTACTTCTAGAAGGGTAAGGAGGAAGAGTACTGTAGCTGTTAAAATTGCAACAGTAGGCATGATGGGGAGAAGAACGAATGCTCCAGTTGCAATGAGTTGAATTAGTAGATGACCTGCTGTAAGGTTTGCAGTAAGTCGGACACCAAGGGCAAGTGGGCGAATAAATAGACTAATGGTTTCGATAACAATTAGGACCGGGATTAGTGGGGCGGGAGTGCCTTCTGGGAGAAGATGTCCTAGTGCTGCAGTTGGTTGATTTCGCATACCAATAATTACAGTGGCTAATCATAGGGGCACTGCGAATGCTATATTAAGAGAAAGTTGTGTAGTTGGTGTGAACGTGTATGGTAAGAGTCCTAACATATTGATTGTAATCAGAAAGATCATTAGGGACGTGAATAACATGGCTCACTTATGCCCTCCTTGATTAATTGGGAGGAAGATTTGTTGGCTTAGGCGGTTAATAAATCAACCTTGAAGGGTGAGAAGTCGATTGTTTAATCAACGAGAGGTAGGAGTGGGGAAGAGAATTCATGGGAGAACGATTGCGAGAGCAATAAGAGGAATTCCTATATAATTGGGGCTTGCAAATTGATCGAAGAAGCTTAGTATCATGGTCAGTTTCAAGATTCAGGTTTAGGCTTTTCGGCGCCCATGACCGTGGGTTCATTGGTGAATTCGTGTGCTAGGACTTTAGGGGGCAAGATAATTAGAAATGTGAGTCATGAGAGGATTAAGATAAAAAATCAAGGGGCGGGGTTTAATTGAGGCATGTCACCAGAGGTGGGGCGGAGTCACCAAACTTCAGCTTAAAAGGCTGACGCTAGATCCTTTTAGCTTCCTGATGAGGCGTCTTCAATTATGAGTGATGATCAATTTTCGAAGTGTTCTAGAGGGACGGCTTCTACTACGATAGGCATGAAGCTGTGGTTAGCTCCGCAAATCTCCGAGCATTGTCCATAGAATACTCCGGGCCGAGAGGTAATGAAGGCAGTTTGATTAAGGCGGCCGGGCACTGCGTCTATTTTTACGCCTAGAGCCGGAACCGCTCAGGAGTGAAGTACGTCCTCAGCTGTAACCAAGACTCGCACAGGGGATTCTATAGGGACAACCATCCGGTGGTCAGTTTCAAGAAGTCGGAACTGCCCAGGAGTAAGGTCTTGAGTTGGAACTATATATGAGTCAAATCCTAGGTCTTCATAGTCTGTGTATTCGTAGCTTCAGTATCACTGGTGCCCTACAGCTTTGATGGTTAAGTGGGGGTCGTTAATTTCATCTATGAGGTAGAGGATCCGAAGAGACGGGAGTGCAATTATAATAAGAATGACAGCGGGGAGAATGGTTCATACGATTTCGATCTCTTGCGAGTCTAAGATGTATTTATTGGTAAGTTTAATAGAGACCATAGCTACGATGACGTAGAGAACCAGAGTACTAATTAAAAATACGATTATTAGTGCGTGGTCGTGGAAGTGAATTAATTCTTCTATTACAGGGGAGGCCGCGTCTTGCAATCCTAGTTGTGAGGGATGTGCCATTTAGCTCTGTCAAGGTGCGTGGGGGTTTAACCCACAATTTTGTCTTGACAAGACAAGGTAATATTTTACTAGCGCCTCGAATTAAGAAAGTGTCAGAGTGGTTATGTGGTTGGCTTGAAACCATCCTACGGGGGTTCGATTCCCTCCTTTCTCGTTATTTAACCTGGACGAAGGCTGGCTCCTCGAAAGTGTGGTATGGAGGAGGGCATCCGTGAAGTCATTCTACGTTAGTGACAGTTAGCTCTACTGATGCTACTTCTCGTTTAGCGGCGAATGCTTCTCAAATAATAAACAAGAACATAATTACTGCAACAAGTGAGATTAGGGAGCCGATTGAAGATACGGTATTTCAAAGGGTGTATGCGTCTGGATAGTCAGAGTACCGTCGAGGCATTCCTGCTAATCCTAGGAAGTGTTGAGGGAAGAACGTTAGATTGACTCCAACAAACATTACCCCAAAGTGAATTTTTGTTCAGGTGCTGTGCAGGGTGTATCCTGTAAATAGGGGGAATCAGTGTACAAATCCTGCTATGATGGCAAACACAGCACCCATTGAAAGCACGTAATGGAAGTGTGCTACTACGTAGTATGTGTCGTGAAGAACAATGTCTAGTGATGAATTTGCTAGTACAATACCTGTTAGACCACCGACTGTGAACAAGAAAATGAAGCCTAGTGCTCATAGCATAGGGGTTTCTCATTTGATGGCCCCTCCGTGCAGAGTGGCAAGTCAGCTAAAGACTTTAACTCCTGTTGGGATGGCGATAATCATTGTTGCGGATGTAAAATATGCTCGAGTGTCGACGTCTATGCCTACTGTAAACATGTGGTGGGCTCATACAATAAACCCTAGTAGCCCGATGGCCATCATGGCTCAGACCATTCCTATGTAACCGAAAGGTTCTTTTTTCCCTGCGTAGTAAGCTACAATGTGGGAGATCATTCCAAACCCCGGTAGAATTAAAATGTAGACTTCTGGATGTCCGAAGAATCAGAATAGGTGTTGGTAAAGGATTGGGTCTCCTCCTCCTGCCGGGTCGAAGAAAGTAGTGTTAAGATTTCGGTCTGTAAGAAGCATAGTAATACCAGCGGCTAGAACTGGGAGTGAAAGAAGTAAAAGTACTGCCGTGATTAACACAGCTCAGACAAATAAAGGTGTCTGGTATTGTGAAATGGCAGGCGGCTTCATATTAATGATGGTGGTGATAAAATTGATTGCACCTAGGATTGATGAAATCCCGGCTAAGTGGAGGGAGAAGATTGTTAAATCTACTGATGCTCCTGCATGGGCCAGGTTTCCTGCTAGAGGCGGGTAAACCGTTCACCCGGTTCCAGCTCCTGCTTCAACACCAGATGATGCGAGAAGAAGAAGGAATGAAGGAGGGAGGAGTCAAAAGCTCATGTTGTTCATTCGGGGGAATGCCATGTCTGGGGCCCCTAGTATTAGAGGGACCAGTCAGTTCCCGAACCCACCGATTAGGATGGGTATTACCATAAAAAAGATTATTACGAATGCGTGAGCAGTTACGATTACGTTATAAATCTGATCGTCTCCCAGAAGTGCTCCTGGTTGGCTTAATTCTGCTCGAATAAGGAGGCTAAGTGCTGTTCCTACTATTCCTGCTCAGGCACCGAAAATAAGATATAGGGTGCCAATGTCTTTGTGATTTGTTGAGAAAAATCAACGTGTAATTGCCACAGGTAGATTGGCCGAGAGCCTAGGCGGCGGATTGTAGCTCCGATGACAGAGGTTTAAATCCTCTTTCTACCAAGCTCTGTGGTGAAGTTCATGTCGGGTTGCAAGCCCGAAGACGTAGGTTGACGCCTGCCGGGGCTTTCCCCGCCTTTTACTAGGCGGCGGGGAAAGTAGGCGGATGCTCGCTGGTTGGAGCGCTTAGCTGTTAACTAAGAGTTTGTAGGATCGAGGCCTTCCCGCCTAGAAAGGCTTTAGCTTAATTAAAGTGTCTGAGTTGCATTCAGGTGATGTGGGATAAAATCCCGCAAGTCTTAGCAGGGACTAGGAGATTTTCACTCCCGCTTGGAGCTTTGAAGGCTCATGGTCTTAATACTATCCTAAGTCCCTAGGTCATAAGGGTAAAAATGGTTGGGGTAATGGGTAGTAGGCAGGTGGCTGAGATGGTGGCCAGGGAAAGGGCTAGCGTCGGCTGCTTGGCCTGGATTCGTCAGGGTGTGGTCGCGTATGAGGTTTGTGGGGAAAGCGTGAGGGTAACAGCGTAGGTTAGGCGGAGGTAAAAAAAGAGACTAATTAGTGCGGTGAGAGCAATAACAGTGGCGGTGAGAGCAAGTCCCTGACTAGCAAGCTCTTGGATGATGAGTCACTTTGGCAGGAATCCCGTGAGAGGGGGAAGTCCCCCCAGGGATAGAAGAATAAGGCAGGTCAGCGCTGCTATTGTGGGAGCTTTGGTCCAAGCCGAGGCTAGAGTAATAGTCTTCGTGCAGTTGATGTTGTTTAAGGTGAGGAAGGCTGCACTTGTCATAACAATATAGGTGGCCAGTGCAATAAGGGTTATTTGAGGGGCCATTTGTGACATAAGGATTATTCACCCTAGGTGGGCGATTGAGGAGTATGCTAAGATCTTACGTAATTGGGTTTGATTCAGGCCTCCTCACCCTCCGATAAGTGTGGACGAGAGGGCTAGGGTAGTAAGCAGAAGGGGGTGAGTGAAATTTGCTGTTTGCATAATAAGTGCTAGCGGCGCTAGTTTTTGTCAGGTGGAGAGAATAAGTCCCGTGGTGATGGTAATACCCTGGAGCACTTCTGGTAGTCAGAGGTGGAGGGGCGCTAGTCCCACTTTTAGTGCCAGGGCTGTTATGGCCATAGCGGAAGTTAGAGGGTGGGACATGTGATTAATATCTCATTGACCTATAATTCAGGCGTTGGTGGATGCGGCAAATAAGATTATGGCTGCTGCCGTCGCTTGGATAAGAAAATACTTGGTTGTTGCTTCTACCGCTCGAGGGTGGTGTTTTTGGGCTATAAGGGGGATAATGGCTAGGGTGTTGATCTCTAGGCCCATTCAGGCAAGAAGTCAGTGCGAGCTCATGAAGGTTAGGGTAGTCCCTAGCCCCAGGCTCGTAAGTAAAAGGGTAAGTACGTAGGGGTTCATTAGTATGGGAAGGGTTTTAACCAACATGTTTGGGGTATGGGCCCAAAAGCTTATTTAGCTGACCTTACTAGAAAATGGTGTAGAGGAAGCACCCGAAGTTTTGATTTTCGGAGGAAGGGTTCAATTCCCTTGTTTCTAAGGAGCTGAGGGGAGTTTAACCCCCGTGGTTCACTCTATCAAAGTGTCCCTTAGGCGTTCAGGCACAGTTCCGTTACAGCTGGGGTGGTAATCCCGCGGTAGCAAGGGGTACAGCTGTGTGTCATATAATAAGCGCTAGTGTGAGGGGCAGAAAATTTTTTCACACTAGATGTATAAGCTGATCATAGCGAAATCGAGGGTACGAGGCTCGCACTCATAAGAAGAGGGCAGAGAGCAAGGCGGCCTTAATTATGATGTTAATAGTCGTGAGTTCAGGGAGCATGGGTAAGTTGGTTGCGCCTATAAATAGGATGGCTGAGAGCGTGTTCATAAATAAGATGTTAGCGTATTCAGCTAAGAAGAAGAGGGCAAATGGACCTCCTGCGTACTCTACGTTGAAGCCGGATACTAGTTCAGACTCTCCTTCGGTAAGATCAAAAGGTGCTCGATTGGTTTCGGCTAAGGTTGAGACGAATCATATTGCTGCTAATGGTCAGGCTGGGGCGAGCAGTCAAATGCTTTCTTGTGTCACGCTAAATATAGTTAACGTAAAACCACCTGTGAATACGATTGTGGAAAGCAGGATCAGTCCTAGTGCTACTTCATAAGAAATAGTTTGGGCGACCGCTCGGAGTGCGCCAATAAGGGCATATTTAGAATTAGATGCTCATCCAGATCCTAAAATAGAGTACACAGCTAGGCTGGATAGTGCTAGAATAAACAATATACTAAGGTTTAAGTCTGTAACTGGGTGGGGCATTGGCAAGGGTGCTCACAAGGTAAGAGCTAGGGTAAGTGCTAGCGTAGGGGTGGCTAAGAATAGGAAGGGAGAGGAGGTGGAGGGTCGGACTGGCTCCTTAATGAACAGTTTTACTCCATCCGCAATCGGTTGAAGAAGTCCGTAAGGTCCTACTACGTTTGGTCCTTTTCGAAGTTGTATATAGCCTAGTACCTTCCGTTCAACTAGTGTTAAGAATGCTACCGCTAACAAAACGGGCACAATGTAGGCTAGGGGGTTGATGATGTGGGTAATAATAGTGCTTAGCATAAGTTAGAGGGAGGACTTGAACCTCCGGGGTGGAAGGCTTAGGCTTCCTGCATTTACCAGGCTCTGCCACTCTAGCGCGAATAAATAAGACGGCTCTTTTCTTGAGCCGTGAGGTTGCTTATCTTTGGCTGCTTTAGTTGATTTCAGCAGGTAGATGTGGGGCTTGCTTTCAGCATAGGCCCCTTCACTCCGGTCCTTTCGTACTAGGAGTGATGGCTTTACAGATAGAAACCGACCTGGATTACTCCGGTCTGAACTCAGATCACGTAGGACTTTAATCGTTGAACAAACGAACCCTTAATAGCGGCTGCACCATTAGGATGTCCTGATCCAACATCGAGGTCGTAAACCCCCTCGTCGATAGGGACTCTGGGAGAGGATTGCGCTGTTATCCCTAGGGTAACTTGGTTCGTTAATCGGTTTTTCAACCGGATCATTTCAGTCAAAATTTTTGCGGCTTAGAGTTGCAACTCTGGGCTTAAGGGTTTTCCCGGTCTGCTTGGGAGCTTTATTTTCTCCCGTGGTCGCCCCAACCTAAGACTACATTACCAGAGGCTGTGGGTATTTAAGACTTGTATAGTTCAGTCGCTCATTCACAGTTGGCTAGTGTCTAAAGCTCCATAGGGTCTTCTCGTCTTGTATAATAATGTCCGCTTCTGCACGGACAGATCAGTTTAACTGACTAGAAAAAAGAGACAGTCAGACCCTCGTTATACCATTCATACAGGCCTTCATTTAAAAGGCAATTGATTGCGCTACCTTCGCACGGTTAGAATACCGCGGCCGTTAAACTTAGAGTCACAGGGCAGGTGGGACCTCTTATACTTCGGGATGCAAGAGGCGATGTTTTTGGTAAACAGGCGAGGTCTGGGTTTGCCGAGTTCCTTTTTTTTCTTTTAGTCTTTCCTTGTTCTGGCACTCCTGTGTTGGGGTAACGATTCCGGGAAACATGATTTTCTTGGTCAGAGGTGGCGGGTGTGCAGGGCCCTCTTTTGTTGGGTTCGTTAATTGTCGATGGTTGGTCCAATTTGACATACACTTGTGCGTGGAGAAGTTCATTCTTCTTGTTACTCGTTCCAGCATAATCTCTTCCATGGGTGCATGGAGAGGCCCAATAAGGTTTAGGGGAGCAGAGATTGAGATTAAATAAAAGGCTTTTTTTCGGTCGGAGCTTTAACGCTTTCAGATCAGATGGCTGCTTTCAGGCCCACTGAGACCTAAGGCCTTGTTTGGCAATATTCTTTTGTCTCCTAAAAAGGTTGTGTCCTGTATCAGGGGAGCTGTACCTCCTCTGATTAACTCCTGCGGGTAAGCTCTTTGTCTTTTCTTGTAAAACTGGTGTGAGTTGGGCTAGGCAGGGCTGAACTTGTATTCATTTATTGGGCAACCAGCTATAACTTGGCTCGGTAGGTTTTTTGCCTCTACTCGGAGATCTTCCCACTCTTTTGCCACAGAGACGGGTTGGCCCATAGTTGGCTGTCTCGGAGTAGCTCGTCAAGTTTCGGGGGTGCAAACTAGAGTGCTCTTTGCTTGAGTTAACTTGCTGAATCATGATGCAAAAGGTACGAGAGATAGTCTCTGCTTTTTTGTGCTTATATGGGTTATTTCATTTCTCTTTCAGCTTTCCCTTGCGGTACTTTTTCTATTGCTTCTGTAAATTCTTTTCTGTCGCCCATACTGGGAAGGTCAAATGATTTGGTTTTTATTTTTTTGTAATTAAGTAGGTAGTTAGATTATAAATTTTGCTATAAGGTAAGAGCTAGCTTTGTGGCTTAGGACGATCCAACTTGCATGGATGTGGACTCAGTGTAAGAGAGTTGCCTAACTATCTCGGCCACGCCCTAGTTATTCCAAGTGCACCTTCCGGTACACTTACCATGTTACGACTTGCCTCCCCTTTTTACATGTTTTAGGTTAATTACTAGTGAATTGGAGTTGTTGGGGAGAGTGACGGGCGGTGTGTGCGCGCCTCAGAGCCGGCTTCAAGGGGGCACTCTATTCCCCCTTTACTGCTAAATCCACCTTCAAATAGTCTTTTCAGGCGACTTTCCGTCAATAGCCTAGATTAGGCAATGTAGCCCATTTCTTCCCACTTCGTGTGCTACACCTCGACCTGACGTTTTGGAGAGTCTCCATTTCGCTTACTTTTCCTTCACAGGGTAAGCTGGCGACGGTGGTATATAGGCGGAAAGGGCAAGGAGTGGTGAGGTTGAACGGGGGTTATCGGTTCTAGAACAGGCTCCTCTAGGGGGGTCTGAGGCACCGCCAAGTCCTTTGGGTTCTAAGCTGGTGCTCGTAGTTCCCTGGCGGATGCTAGTTGTACATTAGCATTAAAGTTTACGGCTGGGCATAGTGGGGTATCTAATCCCAGTTTGTGTCCCAGCTTTCGTGGGTTCTGGTAGGCGAATATAAAGTCACTTTCGTGTGAGGGATTTCAACCTCTGGGTGCGTATAACAGTTTGAGAGGTTTTCTGCTTTAAAGGGGAAAACTCCATAACCACTCTTTACGCCGCTTCAATCAACTAGGGTCTCTCGTATAACCGCGGTGGCTGGCACGAGTTTTACCGGCCCTCTTAGCTCGGACTAAGTCAAGCTTTCGCTTATGGCTTAATGTTTATCACTGCTGAATTCCCTTGGGGGTGTGGCTGAGCAAGGCGTTTTGGGCTGTTGGTTGTGCCTGATGCCGGCTCCCTATTTCCGGGTGGGAAGTTGGGGGCATCCTCACGGGGCTGCGGAGACTTGCATGTGTAATTTGAGCTAAAGCTGATAGTAAGGCTAGGACCAAACCTTTGTGCTTACGGAACTTCTCAGGGTTCATCTTAGCATCTTCAGTGCTATGCTTTGGTTTAAGCTACGTGAGC